AAAAAAAATACGGGTTCGAGTCGTCTTTTTTGGTTTTTCATTAGTATACCTATTTATTTTATATTTTATAATTTTTTTATATTTTATAATTTTATATAGGTATATCTTGCATCCTTTCTGGAGTTTCGATATAAGGATTCCTTTACCAACAGTCAACCCCATTTGTTAGAATAGCTTCCATTGAGTCTCTGCACCTATCCCTTTTTTATTATTCTCGCTTGTTGAACCTTTGTTTATTTTCGTAAAATAATAGGATTTGGCTCAGGATTGCCCATTTTTCATTCCGGGGTTTCTCTGAATTTGAAAGTTATCACTTAGTAGGTTTCCATACCAAGGCTCAATCCAATCCAATTAAGTCCGTAGCGTCTACCAATTTCGCCATATCCCCTTTGTGTCTTGAGATTAGGATCTCATTAGGATGCCCTTCCTTCCCCCTTCCCCCTTTCTCCTTCCCTTCCTTTCCCCTTTCTTTCATTTATTTATTTTCTTTCTTTTTATGCGAAAACCGTTGAATTTAGTATTGAATTTAGTAGATATAGATATTGATTCTTATATCGAAGGGTCTTTACCTATTTTATTTCTTCTTTGTTTATCTTCTTTCGTCTCTATCGGAGACCCGTATTTATTTGGTCCAATCAGAAAATATTTTATCATTTCTGTATTCGCAATTCAATATAGATGGATATTCCATAACATATATATGCCCCCCTTACTCTCAGTTTTCTCGGGCAATTTACTCGAACGGTCGATTCTTTTTTTTTTTCGTCTTAGCTTCCGCCTTTATGAATGAAAACAAAAGAAAGGAGTCTCTCATTATGATCTGGATTTCATTTCTATGGGTTGCATCTTTTCTTTTTTCTTTAATTTCATTTTTATTCTTATCCTTTTATTAGACTATCCTATATAACCATAATAAGATAACTAAAAAAATAAAAATAAAAATGAAAATTGAATTTATTCATTATTTCATTATTCAAATTTATTCATTTTAAAATTTATTCATTATTAATTATTTATTTTCTAGTATAATAGCATAATAGCTAGAACTAATTATTCCATTCATTTCTATTTCGACTTCGAAGATAATTCGAATTAGTTAGTCTAAAAAACAAAGTTTCATTCTAATTATTTAGACTTATAACGTATCATTTATTCATTTATATTCTAATTATTTAGACTTATAACGTATCATTTATTCATTTATATAGTGATAATATATTTATATAATGATAATATTTATATAATTATAATATATATATATAAATTATATATAAATTAAATGCATAAAAATAAATGCATAAAAAGATTTTCACTCTAATTATCTAATTATTAGACTCTATTTATAATTATAAACTAAATATAAATAAATTAAATCTATATTTAATTCTATATTAAATCTATCTATCTATATTAAAATAAAATCTATCTATTAAATAAAATCTATATCTATATAAAAATAAAAAGTAAAAAGTTATATATATATATATATATATATTAATTAAAATATATATATATATATAATTTAAATGTAAAATATACTAAAAATATACTAAAAAATACTCAAAATAAAAAATAAAAAATATAGTAATATTATACTTATATACTAATATTATAAAAAAATATAGTAACATTATACTTATATACTAATATTATACTTAGTATACTAAACTTAGTATACTAATATAATAATAATATATATATATTACTAATATATATATTATACTAATATATATATTATACTAATATATATATAATACTAATATATATATAATACTAATACTAATATAATATATATATATATATATATAATACTAATATGTATATAATACTAATATATATATAATACTAAATAGAATAGACTAAGAATAGACTAATAGAATAAAGATAACATATAATAGAATAAAAATAAAATAAAAATATATAATATAGAGATAAATAATAAATAATTACAAAAATTATAAATATATTTATAATTTATTTTTATAATTTTTATAATTTTATTATAATTTTTATAATTCTAATAATATTTAATAATATTTAATAATAATATTAAATATTAATATGATTAAATTAAAATATCATTTTTAATATGATTAAAATAGAATCAAATAGAATGATTAAAATAGAATCAAATAGAATTATATTATTCTATTCGGAATTACTATATTCTATCAATATTAGATTGAATATTAGATTTAATCTACCATTATTATATATTATTAATTATATATTATTAATTATTATATATTATTAAATAGAAAATATTATTAAATATAAAATGAAATATAAATATGTTATATTATTATATATAATATGTTATATTAAATTATATGTTATATTAAATTATAATATGTTATATTAAATATGGCATAAATATGGTATGGCATAAATATGGCATTTAAAATTAGAAATTCTAGTTTTTCTAAATTCTAGTCTATAATTCATATTAATAATTCATAGTAATTATGAATAACTAATAGATAGTTAATAGATAAGATCG